GGGATTGGGAGGTTAGGAAAGAAAGGCGCCAAGGGCGTTCTGAAAGAAAGAATCTCACGAATCAATTCAAGAGTAAACGTATGCGGTGGCTCCTAAACGAACTTCTCTCCTACATCTGATCGCAACCAGGTACGTCTGGTCATTATTTTAATAGTAAGGGGCGGAGGGGTACCCTTTCTTTTCTCTGTCCCGCGGCTTGATGTACAGTTTCCTCTTTTTCTTGCATTTATGTTGATTTGCCTATTGTCACTTTCAGGTGCTGTGACTTCTGTAAGCCCTCCTTCACTTCAGATGAAGCGGCTAAAGCGCGAGTCTCTACTGCTGTGAAAACTCAGGATTCAGAGAGGTAGACAGGAAATGGGGTCTCATCTTCGGTGCCTCTAGTTCCGGCCCTCCTACTTAGTTTCTACGGACGTTGGAAGCGTTGACGATCTTTTTTCCTTTTTTTGTGGACATGACTATACTATTTAGCTGTGCTTGATTAGTCCTCGCATGACTCTTCTTCACACTGATTTCAATCCGATTCGTCGACTCGGATATCAATACCGTCTACTGATCATGGAAGCTAGTGTGGCCAATGCGTCAGCAAACTGATTCTTCGTCCTCGACAGATAATTGAAGGTAATCCGTCTTAACTTTAGGCTGATATCTGGAAGATAGTGATGGTAGAGAATGAGCTTATGATCTTTGGTTTTCCAATTACCAGTTGTCTGAAAGATGATAAGTGACGAATTTCCATATACATATACATGAATCTCTTTGATTCTCAAGTCGAGAGCGCGAAGCGCCTGTGATACACGCAGAATATTCTGCTAAATTTTTTGTGCAAAAGAACCTCAACTTGACAGCTATGGGAATATGGGCTGGGCTCCTTTTGGCGAGCTTTAAGATAGCATGTAGAAAAGGGCTGCTTCCAACTCGATTTCCGTTCTGATTTACTGCACCGTAAAAGAACATTTGCCAATCATGAGGAGTTTCGTCTTCTTCTTCGCCTACCGCAAATAGAATAGCTTCGTCCGGGGAATTCGTCCCCTTACTAATAAAATCAAGCTCATAGTCAGGCACGGGATGGGATGATCCCGCAGGTGGTCTGCTATTGCCTGCCCCTTCCCTTGCCTTTCTCATTTAGGGCTTCTGGGTGACGTACACAATATCGAACTCTGAGAGTAACATCTGCTACCTTACTGTACGGCCCGTGAGGGCTGGCTTTTCAAAGAGATACTTCAGCGCGCATGGTCGTATAGTTCAACATGTAGTGGCGTAGGCGTTGCGAGGCCCATGTAAGAGCACAACAGGTCTTTTCTAGAACCGTATACCTTGTCTCATAATCTGTGAACTTCTTGCTGAGATAGTATATGGCTCTTTCCTTCCTACCCGTTTCATCGTGCTGACCAAAGACACAACTCATGGATGCTTCCATTACTGACAGATACATCAAGAGAGGTCGACCGCGGGGGAGGATTGAGTAGATATTTCTTAACTTTGTCAAACGCCTTTTGTCAACCCCAGTTCCTTGTGTCTATCTTTTCTGAAAGGCGGGGTATTCTTTATTTTCTGAGCAGTTTAAAGATCGGCTCACAGATGGGTGTGAGCTGGGCAATGAACCTGCTGATGTATTGTAGCCTGCCCCAAAAAGCCCAGATTTATTTCTCTATCTTTGGTACCGGCATGTCGATAATTGCTTTGGCTTTTGCAGGTCGACTTCGATTTGTCTTCTGCTGACAATGAACCCGAGTAGCTTACCTGACAAAGCACCAAACCTCCTCCCGGCTTTTTTTTCGGATGAAGACGAAGACTGTATTTCCGCAATCTGTCAAACACTTTCTTCAAATTCACGGTCTTCTTAAGCCGCGATCATGTCATCGACATAGACCTCCATTTCCTTGTGAATCATATCATGAAACTGCGCTGTTATGGCTCGCTGGTACGTCGCCCCGGCATTCTTTAGACCAAACGGCATCACCTTGTAACCGAACGCGCCCTCCTATCTGATATGGTGATAAACGCTCTGTCTTCCTCGGCCATCTTGATATAACCAGATCAAGATGGGGATTGACATATTAGAAACCCAGTTGTAACATCTTTATATATCGTACTGTAAGAGTGTCATTCTAGTCCGTACCGTTGGTTCACTCTTTTAATCATCTAGATTACGCCGGTGTTCAGTGCAGATCGAAAAGAATGCTATTTCCTGTGAGATTCCCATGTCTTTCTTGGTTGGACCAACCCAACCAGCGATTTCTTACAAGTCTTTCATCTTTTTTGGGGGGAGCAGAGAATAGGAATGGTAAATATATTCGCATAAAGGCAGAAAGAATAGAATGCCATGTTTAGATAGATAGTTAAGCGTTTAGGGGAGTCTTACCCAGTTGAAACTTCAATGCCTGCAGTCAGGCAGCCTGGATGAACCGCCGTTGATGTAAGTAGCCCTTAAAGGAATAAAGAAGAAAGAGCTGCTAAGCGCGCTATAAGAGGGAGACGGTTGACGATCTTTCCTATACCTCTTGGCCTTTTTCGAGTTCTCTTTCGCTCCTTCACCAATAATTCTATTATATGAGAAAGTTGACCGCTAAAGAGCTTCTTTCGCTTTTCCTGTAACTTAATCTGGTTTATAAAAGTTCTTTGGCGTAGTCTTTTCTTTTTCCTCAACCAGGACTGGCAGCTTACACAACTCTTTCAAAGCTAGGTGTAGGTAGCAAAGCTTGGAGTGGACTGAACCTTTGTTCGTTCGAGTTGCTTCACTCCTTTCTTTCATTCCTCTCCCTTAGGTCGAGCTTCCTAACCCTCTCGTTAACACTCGAGCGCTTTCACCCTGTAAGCATGTGAATCAATTGATATAGTAGCAAGTAATAAGAGAAAGGTTCTATCTCTTTCAGCATCTTCTTCAACTACGTGCAATAGGGATTGATAGACACTAACAAGATGATAAACAGACTTGCGCACTTGAAAGCCCGTTCACCCTGTAAGCTATTCACTATCTTATAGCATGTTCTTCAATAATCTATGCCATTACTGATAGAAAGAGGCGTTAACTAACCAACTATCTATGAGCGTCACTGAACAGCCGGGGTAACCAACTATGATTGATAGACGCTTCTAAAAGAAATAACAAGATTGACCAAGGACGTAGTACCCCTAATCAATTAGTTACTAGTAGCCCCCCTATAGCCTAATGTAAAATATAGCATTTAACCCACTTGTTGTACTCCAGAGGTACAGGATAACTCGACTGAAAGGAGAGGCATTAAAGTGGCTTTATTTGCCGCGTAAGTCGACTATCCGATCGACTGCATCTCCTTCGTCCTTTGATTGAGCCCTTTCTTCCCCCTCCTTCGGACCTTCTCAAGGCAATCCTAGGCAGTTCTTTGGCATTCCTATTAGGAAGATATGCAAACGGCTAGGCTGGCAACCGCTACTGGACTGGACTCAGAACCTTCCCTTACAGCGAAAAGACCTAAAACAGAACCTTCCTGCGTTTTAACCTCTGACCCTCGTAGTATAGTCGAAAACCTTGCCACTACGTCTGGAGAAGCGGCGGACCGGGAACCAAGGGCAATCGAAGATGGGCTTATAAGGGCCGGCCTTCTTTTTCATTCTGTGACTAGGCAGCTATAACTCCTTCCAGGGATGCGGGGCTACCAGCTGTTTCGCTTTCAAAGCTTCTTCCTTTACGCTCAATGGCTTAATAAAGAGATGAAATAGCGGGATATGACTATAGGGTCAATTTACCTTATGGATTTCATTCGGGGTGACCCACCGCTACTGCTGTCGGGGATGTGGCCTCATACTCCTCTGCGCTATGCTCCTATCCTTTTAGGCAAACTACTTCGTTCCTCCTGGCACTACTATAGTATGAAGCTTAAGCAGCCATTCTCTTCGAAAGAAAAGCAACAACTGGAGTGGGCAATGCAGGAATCGGTGAAATCGATTGAGAAAGGGAGGGCTCGGGAGCGGGGCACCCTGTTCTTGAAGCGGAAGCGGCGGTTTCAAATGAAGCAGATGACGCTGAAAGAGAGGGAATGGTCGAGAGGATGGAAGAGCTCGACTATGGGGAGAGGATGTCATTGGTTGTAGTTCGTTGTTCATAGAACAGGATGCAGAAATAATGCCTTTTAAGGCTCCTTAAATCCGATCAATAGGGAAGGACTTACGAGGCAATCGAAACTACGGTTACAAAGAATCGGAAACTCCTTACTAAGTTTTATTACGATTATTCATTAAATGGTAAGGTGCCCCTCAATAACTGCGGAACGGAGGAGGTCGTGCTTCTATCTTCCACGCAGGGGATGGCCATGTTCAAGGGGTGCCGCTTCCCCGTAATACAATTCAACTCAAAGAAGTGAGTTAATACCTATAGCCTTTGAAGGTGCCAAGGAAATCCCATACAAAGTCTTAAACGCCAGGTGACCGGGGAATTTCGGTTGACTCAACAAATGATCGAAGCGGTCAACTTCGCTAGGCTAGTCGTTTTCCAGCTGGGTGACCTACAGAAAGGAAAGGTCTTTAGGAAGAGCGGAAATCCTAGGATGAAGGCGAGTCCGCATCTGAGGGCGAGCAGTAGCTGATTAGAATGGCTTGGTTGTAGCGTTCAATCGGAGAACTTTCCTAAGCCACTGCCCGGTGAAAAGCAGCTGAATTGCACTTGAAATCGAGTCAGAAGCTGTTGCACACTCGCCTAGTCCCTCTGTTTCGTTTTCTAATCTTCTAACCCTGGGCACTACGTTTCAAAAGTGTACTTTACCGTAAGGAGAGTAAGCCTAAAGCTAGTTGTTCAGCCGTTCAGCTAGCAACGCTTTGAGAAAGCACGCGCAAGAAGACTGCCTGTGACTCCCACTGGCACATATTGACAGATCGGTTACACCTCTACTATTGAAAAAATGACTGATCAAGCAGACCCCGCTTCGCTGCTCTTGTCTCTGTCACCAGCTTTTCAGATCTCTATTGCCATGAAGGAACATCTCTACAGCACGAGAGCGGCATATCGCGGGTCAAAAACCTTTGGTCCCTGTCCGTTGACGGAAAAGAGAAACGAAGATTGGGCTTGTGAAAGGATTGCTGTCAAGCTCGACTCTTAAGCATCAAGATCACATGTTGGATCACTGCCAACGGATCATCATATAGCATGATTCAAACTCCTACCGCTTCGCTAGTGAACTATCCACTTCTGCTGTAAAAACGAATATCCATGCTGATCTTGACCTGACACGAGCTATTGAAGCTCTCTTCCTAGCCCAACATCGCTTCCTGGACGAATCGGAGAGCTTCTACAGGAGTTTTTTGACATCACGCCGAAGGAGTTGCCGAACGGATTACCTCCTATTAGGAACATCCAACACCAAATTTACCTAATCCCCGGTTCCACGCTACCTAACCGGGCAGCATATAGGATGAGCCCAGCGGAGCATGAAGAGCTGAGGCGACACGTGATGGAGTTGGTTCGAAAGGAGCGTAGCCACTCGACCAGAGGGAGAGGAGCGAAAGAGCGAGAGCATGAGCCCTTGTGCTGTACCTGCATTACTAACACCTAAGAAGGATGGCACCTGGAGGATGTGCATTGATAGTCGAGCCATCAACAAAATCACAATTATCTCAATTGTAGGAAGCTGCTATTGGCTTCCAAGAGTAGATAGGGAGTTCTCGAAGAGAAAGCAGAGCCGAGAGAAGAAAGTGAAATGGAATCTTCGTTTTTCCAGCGGCGAGACGATATAATCCAAAGATGAGGTAAGGTCGCTAACCTTCTTTCGTCCAGGTCGTAATTGAATGTTTTTTCGTATAGAAAACTATTTCTTTTTACCTCATTCACTACGAGGAATTTGACCCCATCATCCTCAATCTTGTTCCTCCAAAGCTTTATCCTATCAAAGAGGCTGTGCCGACAAAAGAATCCGATCATTGAACTCTTCCTGTATAGGCCCTGTATAAGCTTTCATTTTAGACTTTCGGGGGCTGGTCTCTCTTCCCGAATGCAAAATAAGGTCATTTAATCCACTTTAAGCACGGGATTCATCCGCGAGGGTCTGTTACAACGGTTTGAAAGCCCTGAAGAGGGAATTCCAATAGACTTGTATTTCATTGAACAAAGGGTGACTTACAACTAGCTGAGCTTACATTTCCATGAGGCCTATTCGAATCAGGACTTTCCTAGTGAAAAGGCGGTTTTGTTGTTTTGCCTATAGGGTACGGAGGAATCGATCGAAAATGAGGACTGGTTTATTAGCGGGTTGACAACTTTCCTCGGTAGGGGAAACAAACTTGATACGAAAATGAGAACCACTTGTAGAGTGAAAAGACACCCGACGCCGAAAAGGACGGGAAAACAGAATTCGTGTCAAAACAAGAAGGAGTGAAAAGACCATTTCAATCAAAAAACCCGTGAGGGGGCCCGTAGGAATCTTAAGCCTTAAACTTCTTACACCGGGACAAATGAAACTACTATATCCGGAAAACTTCTACTCTGTCACCGCGGCCGGAAGTTTCCTTTTTTTAATCGAGATTAGTTTGGTGTGAGGCTACCCTTCTTAGTACAAGTTCCGACTGATCTCTTTATTGTCTCCTCTTTTAGCCTTTGTCCTCGCCCCTCTGTTCCAACTAAGCCGCGGTTTTCTCTTAGAGGGAAAACCTTATCCCACGCAAATCGTTTACCTGTAACTATTCAATATCCCCTTTAGTTTAGTTAGATTGAAGGCTTCCTTCCCTAGAGGAGGGACGGTACTCGACATTCTAAATAGTAATAAGAAAAGTAAGTAATAGAAAACGGGAAGGGCACTGATCCTTCACTTAAACTGTAAGGCCTTGACTTACCTATAGCTTTCTTTTCGCTTCACCGGAATCAGATGCTGTAGATGGTCAAACTTCTGCCGCGGAGTTGGCTTCAGTATAGGATACAACTTCTATCACTGAATCATCTAGGGAAAAAGAGTCCTGCTATCGCTGCATCTTTCGTCGCTGTCCTTTCCTTTTCTTCGGTTGTCTTCCTTCCGCTGGAAAGGCACCTTTCAGGCTATAATCCTACGGACAAATGGCAACTGGGCTCATATGTTTAGCACAGGAAATTCTTAAAAGATCAGATGCGGCAATTTTATAGAATAATCTTTCCTAAGCCCGGAGAATAGTAGCTAGAGGGAGAAGAGCGTTCCCAGCGAAGAGTTTTTCCTTTAATCAGCGGGGATGGCACCTGCCTTTCTTTAGATGACATTTCTCTCACTACCAATAGTCTCTGCTTCAAAGCTTTTCTTTTAAGGGCTTACCTGCTTTAACTTTAACAACAAGCACTAGCAGCGGATCAATCAATCTTTCGTTCCTTCTGTGAGCTTGACCGGTGCTCTTCACCATGTGTCTTGAAGTCAGGGTTACCCGCTTCTGTGGTTTCACCCTTTTGGGTGTAATAGCTTCAAAGTTAGATAGTTTACGAAATCCTCTCATCAGACAGGCCCGCTTCCTAAGCCTTTTGTAGCGCGTGTCCCGCTCGGTTCCGGTAGAGCCTGGAGCGACCTAAAGATA